CATTGATACAGAGCTAATTCCAATAGACTTATTGAACGTTCCCGTTGGCGTGCATCCAGCAGGAATTGAACCTACGAATTTGCCAATTATGAGTTGGGCGCTTTAACCATTCAGCCATGGATGCTTAACAGGGATCATCGTACATCGTGAATAACCAAATTCCAATTGAAATGAAATCTTTAGGAGGAATCAATGAAACGACATCAATTCAAATCCTGGATCTTCGAATTGAGAGAGATATGGAGAGAGATCAAGAATTCTCACTATTTCTTAGATTCATGGATCAAATTCGATTCAGTGGGATCTTTCACTCACATTTTTTTCCACCAAGAACGTTTTATGAAACTCTTTGACCCCCGAATTGGGAGTATCCTACTTTCACGTGATTCACAGGGTTCAACAAGCAATCGATATTTCACGATCAAAGGTGTAGTACTGCTTGTAGTAGCGGTCCTTATATCTCGTATTAACAATCGAAAGATGGTCGAAAGAAAAAATCTCTATTTGATGGGGCTTCTTCCTATACCTAGGAATTCCATTGGACCCAGAAATGAGACATTGGAAGAATCTTTTTTGTCTTCCAATATCAATAGGTTGATTGTTTCGCTCCTGTATCTTCCAAAAAGGAAAAAGATTTCTGAGAGTTGTTTCATGGATCCGCAAGAGCGTACTTGGGTTCTCCCAATAAATAAAAAGTGTATCATGCCGGAATCTAACCGGGGTTCGCGGTGGTGGAGGAACCGGATCGGAAAAAGGAGGGATTCCAGTTGTAAGAGATCTAATGAAACCGTAGCTGGAATTGAGATCTCATTCAAAGAGAAAGATAGCAAATCTCTGGAGTTTCTTTTTTTATCCTATACGGATAATCCGATCCGCAAGGACCATGATTGGGAATTCTTTGATCGTCTTTCTCCGAGGAAGAAGCGAAACATAATCAACTTGAATTCGGGACAGCTATTTGAAATCTTAGGGAAAGACTTGATTTGTTATCTCATGTCTGCTTTTCGTGAAAAAAGACCAATTGAAGGGGAGGGTTTCTTCAAACAAGAAGGAGCTGAGGCAACTATTCAATCAAATGATATTGAGCATCTTTCCCATCTCTTCTCGAGAAACAAGTGGGGTATTTCTTTGCAAAATTGTGCTCAATTTCCTATGTGGCAATTCCGCCAAGATCTCTTCGTTAGTTGGGGAAAGAATCAGCACGAATCAGATTTTTTGAGGAACGTATCGAGAGAGAATTTGATTTGGTTAGACAATGTGTGGTTGGTAAACAAGGATCGTTTTTTTAGCAAGGTACGGAATGTATTGTCAAATATTCAATATGATTCCACAAGATCTATTTTCGTTCAAGTAACGGATTCTAGCCAATGGAAAGGATCTTCTGATCAATCCAGAGATCATTTCGATTCCATTAGAAATGCGGATTCAGAATATCACACATTGATCGATCAAAGAGAGATTCAGCAACTAAAAGAAAGATCGATTCTTTGGGATCCTTCCTTTCTTCAAACGGAACGAACAGAGATAGAATCAGATCGATTTCCGAAATGCCTTTTTGGATCTTCCTCAATGTCCTGGCTATTCACGGAACGTGAGAAGCAGATGAATAATCATCTGCTTCCGGAAGAAATCGAAGAATTTCTTGGGAATCCTACAAGATCAATTCGTTCTTTTTTCTTTGACAGATGGTCAGAACTTCATCTGGGTTCGAATCCTACTGAGAGGTCCACTAGAGATCAGAAATTTGTGAAGAAAAAACAAGATGTTTCTTTTGTCCCTTCCAGGCGATCGGAAAATAAAGAAATGGTTGATATATTCAAGATAATTACGTATTTACAAAATACCGTCTCAATTCATCCTATTTCATCAGATCCGGGATGTGATATGGTTCCGAAGGATGAACCAGATATGGACAGTTCCAATAAGATTTCATTCTTGAACAAAAATCCATTTTTGGATTTATTTCATCTATTGCATGACCGGAACAAAGGGGTATACACGTTACACCACGATTTTGAATCAGAAGAGAGATTTCAAGAAATGGCAGATCTATTCACTCTATCAATAACCGAGCCGGATCTGGTGTATCATCGGGGATTTGCCTTTTCTATTGATTCCTACGGATTGGATGAAAAAAAATTCTTGAATGAGGTATTCAACTCCAGAGATGAATCGAAAAAGAAATCTTTATTGGTTCTACCTCCTCTTTTTTATGAAGAGAATGAATCTTTTTATCGAAGGATCAGAAAAAAATCGGTCCGGATCTACTGTGGGAATGATTTGGAAGATCCAAAACTAAAAACAGCGGTATTTGCTAGCAACAACATAATGGAGGCAGTCAATCAATATAGATTGATCCGAGATCTGATTCAAATCCAATATAGAACCTATGGGTACATAAGAAATGTATCGAATCGATTCTTTTTAATGAATAGATCCGATCGCAACTTCGAATATGGAATTCAAAGGGATCAAATAGGAAATGATACTCTGAATCATA